TGAATACCATATCAACGGGCGTTCCATCTTGCAAATAGGGCATATCTTGTCTAGACAAAATCTTAGAAATTATACCCTTATTCCCATGCCTTCCAGCTACTTTATCACCTACTTTGATTTCACGTTTCTGTGAAATATATACACGAATCCTTTCTGGATTAGAATTGGAAACCCCTCTTCTATGGATCCATCTCACATCAATAACTCGACCCCTTCCCCCTATAGGTAGTCTTAGAGAAGTTTCTTTTGAAGTGGATACCTGAATGCCAAGTATAGCTCGTAATAATCTATCCTCCGGGGCATATGAGGATTCGCTCGCTGTCTGAGGTGTTAATTTACCTACTAAAATATCACCTGTTTCTATCCAAGATCCCAGCATCACAATTCCATTTCTGTCTAAATTTCGGAGTAAATGAGCCTCTAAATGCGGGATCTCCTTAGTGATTCTTTCAGGACCTTGGCTTGTTACATGAGTCTGAATTTCATATTTCCGGATATGAAAAGAAGTATAAATATCTTTATAAACCAGACGTTCGCTAATTAGTACTGCGTCTTCAAAATTGTAACCTTCCCATGGCATATAAGCTACTAATACATTTTTTCCTAAAGCGAGTTCCCCACCAGCTGTAGCCGCACCGCCCGCTAGAATTTGTCCCTTTTTAATGTATTTACCCCGCTGAACCTGAGTTTTTTGATTCATACAAGTATTTTTGTTGGAACGTTGATACATAACCAATGGAATGCTTAGAGTATCCCCATTACTTGAGAAAATGATCTTTTGAGTATCAGTATAAATGATTTTTCCTTTGCGTTCGGCTATAACTGAAACCCCCGAATCTAGAGCCGTTTGTCCTTCCAACCCAGTTCCAACAATGCACTTCTCGGACCGAGAAAGGGGAACTGCTTGGCGCTGCATATTAGAACTCATTAAAGCTCGATTCGCATCATTATGCTCAATAAAAGGAATGAGGGAAGCTCCAATAGAAAAATATTGGAAGGGAAAAATGCTTCTAAGATGAATCTCTTCCCATGCAATAGTCAGGAATTCTTGACGATATCGAGCTGGAACAACCTGTTGTTCTTGAATATCCCGATTCAAGGCCAAAGAATTTCCTGCTGCTACCATATAATATTCATCTCTATTTGGTGATAAATAAACCATCTGTGCCTCTTTTGATCTCTCAGATAATCCATAAAATGGACTCTCTATAGATCCCCAATAACCAACCTTCACATGAATAGCTAATGATCCCATAAGTCCAACATTAATTCCTTCGGACGTGTCAATTGGACAAATACGTCCATAGTGACTCGGGTGGATATCTCGTATTCGAAAACTAGCAGTTCGCCCCGTCAATCCTCCAGGACCCAAATAACTCCATTTTCGCCCATGAACAATTTGTGTCAACGGATTAGTTCGATCCAAAACTTGAGATAAAGGGTGTAGACCAAAAAACGATTCATAAGTAGTTGTTAATGAAGTTGAAGTTACCAAATTTTGAGGAGTCGGTATCAATTTATGCCTGATTGCTCCACATATAGTTCCTCGAACCGTATTTTCTAAACGAACAAGAGCCAATCCAAATTGATCCTGTAATAGATCTGCTACAGAACGAATACGTTTATTTTTCAAGTGACTCATATCGTCAAGTGTACCCATTCCCAATTTAATTCCAATCAAATGATCCACAGCAGCCAATAAATCTCGTGGTAACAAAAATGTATTGTTTTGGGGTATATCAAGATTCAGTCTCCGGTTCATATTTCGTCGACCAATCTTTCCTAACTCACATCTTTGTTGAAAAAATTTCTTTTGTAATTCCTTGCATAAGGACTCAGAAAATACTGGATCCCCCCCTACACAGGCAAATTGTTGATAAAACTCCAAAATAGCATTTTCTTTTGACCCAATCTTTTTTTTCTCTTTATCATTCGGGAAAGACAAGAAAATCTCAGGGTAACAAACATTATCTAAAATTTCTCTTATATTCGAACCCATAGCTGATGATAGAACTAGAATAGATATTTTTTGTTTTCTACTTACACGGGCCCATATCCTTGCTTTTCTATCAATTTCTAATTCCGACCTTCCCCCCCAATCCGATATTATAGTACTGGTATAGACAGAAACTCCGTTATGTTCCAATTCTGAACGATAGTAAATACCGGGACTTTGCAATATTTGGTTGATCACAATTCGGTATATTCCATTTACTATAGAGGTTCCAAAAGAATTCATTATAGGGATGTTTCCAATAAAAACGGTTTGTTCTTGCATATTTCTACCGGTTTTCCAAATTAAGACCGCGGGTACATATAATTCAGAAGAATATGTGAGTGATTCATACACAGCATCTCTTTCTGTTATCAAGGGCTCTACCAATTGATATGTTTCCACAAATAATTGAAATTCAATTTCTTGATCTCTATCTTCAATTTTTTGAAACTTATGAAATTCTTCCGTCAAGCCCTGATTAATGAACCTACAAAATCCCTCAAATTGTATCTGACTAAATCCAGGTATTGTGGACATTCCCTCATTTCCATTCTGGAGCATCTTAATCTGAAGTTTCCTCTTTATTGAAAAAATCCCATTATCGGCTTTTGGCTCACTATTCATCGAACCCTACCAATTGATCTAGCAATGATGGAATGGATATTCTGTTTACTGAATCACATAAAATTTTAGTCAACTCCATCCATATATATCGTATGAACGAAAGCAAGACAGAGAAATGAAGGGCATTTTCGATGCAAGTTCGAATTTGATCTTGAGACAGGTACAAATAGAAAGAAATGGAAATTAATAAAGCATTCCCGGGAAAAATTCTGTCACTTAGGCTGATGGAGTCTTTTATCGGATATAAAAATTGATCCAATTTAGATCTAATACCTAATTCTTTTATTATGATATTAATGATATTATGATGATATTAATGATATTATGATATCAGCTTACAAAAAAAGAAAAAATCAATGAGTTTAGGATTTAATCTGCTCTTTATGAATGAGATAAAAACAGAAGAATCAGGAACAGCATAGAGTTCCCTTTTTTTTTAGCACACGCAATTGAATGTTCAAAAAGGAATTCGCAAATCTTTTTTTGGTAGTCAAATTTAGAAAATACAATGGAATTGCGTACGTATATAGTCATAGGAGTAATCTTTAGGAAGTACATGACGATATAGCTATCTAGCTATCCGTATATCACATCTTTTATAAGAATTGAACTTGGTGCAACCTAGGTTAGGTCGTACTCTATCATAATGTCTATCTTCTATTCATATTCAATGAAATATTCAAGCACAATGATCCTATATAGGGATATGTGCATAAGAAAGAGACCCGGCTTGGTATCCACGTATAACAATTTCTGTTCTAGAGTTTACACTTTTCTGGGGTTTACATATACACATATATTTTCTTATAATTAGAATTGATCATGTAATTGATAATGATTAGTCGGAAATCAATTGGATTTTGCATCCATTAAGATAAGGAGATACAAAATTAAGAGCTGTTCGCTAATTCAAAGTAAGAAAAGTAAGTAAGAGTAAAAGAGTAATAAGTAAATATTAAATAGTTAATGGAGTAAATAAGAATTTATTCGAAATTGACCTGCATTTTACAGTCTGTGACCGGGCCGGGAATCTTTTCACTTTTCTATAGATCTATCAAATCTATAGAAAAGTGAAAAGAAAAGGTAAGTTTTTAAGCGACGCGTGTTTTGAGATAAAATCAATCGAAGAAAAGAATATAAATTGGATCCAATAAAAAAGAGGAATTTTTTTTTGGAAAAGGATAAGTACAATGGGATTTAAGATCCAAAAAGAAAAGAAATTAAGAAAGTAAAAAATTCAAATCAAAACCAAAATGAGGAGAGGCATAGAAATAGAATAAAATAGAATATCTTAATATAATTAATTAATATAATTAATAGAATTTCATAATTTCATTTTCATAATTTCATAGAATATAGAATATATACATAGAATTTATAGAATTTATTATAGAATTTCTTTCTTCTTTATTCTTTTTCATTTCTTTATCTGTTTTGGATGTAAATTGGCGGCATGGCCAAGTGGTAAGGCGGGGGACTGCAAATCCTTTATCCCCGGTTCGAATCTGGGTGTCGCCTGATCAACAAAAAAAGACTTGGAATTTATTAATCCTGTTGATCGAACTTGACGAATTCTTGCCCCGCAAAAGCATAGGCAAGAACTAGGTCTGTCGATACTTGATTTTGAGAACCATAGGTCCTATAAAAGACTGTCATCTTTTTTCTCAAAATCTGGGTTCTGAGTGTGGCTAAAAAAAGTACCAATAAATCTGAAGCAACCCAATCTTATGAAAGATTGGTTTGGGCTATTCTGAATTGAATCAAATATCAAATAAAAGAAATAGCGATAATTCATTCTGGAGAACTATGAAAGTAAGAAGTCGGAAATCTTGGTATCCAAACCAAAGGTTCCTAAAAGACACTCCTTTTTAGCTACTAACTACTAAGGTTTAATAAAAGATTCTAAAAAAGACTATAAAGACTCCCTAATTATTTTATACTTTTCTTAATATTGAGGTAACTCTGTTTGCGATGAAATTAGATTAGATAGGCTGATGGTAAATTCATTTAAGAATTGTGGCAAAGAACTGAAGATACTTTGTATTCAGACTCACTAGAGGTTCTGAGTACTGTTCATAAATTGAATCAGAATGGTTAACTGGCTCTTCTTTGTATTTGTATCTTTTCTTTTTTCTTATTCTATTTTTTTTTCAATTCTTTGCTATTTCAATAGAATTCTATAGAATAAGAAATCTATGAACTTTTTATGAGTGGATTCATGAAATTGTTTCATAAAAAGCCGTAAGCAAGAATCCTGTTTTGACTCTGCACCATTGATTCCACTATGATTATGAATCAATAATGGAATCATTCCTTCATTTCATAGAGATAGGGATAGGGGGCATCATTCGCATGGATATAGTAAGTTTCGCTTGGGCTG